GCATTTCTTAAGAATCGATTTGGCAAAATCTCCTATTTCGTATATCGGAAAAAGAAAGGATTCCTCAGTTTCAGGATTGCTCTCGGATAATGGAGCAGATTGCACCCATAGCAATCCATTTTCTTCCATTTATTCCAAGGCAAGGATTCAACAATTCCTTAACCCACCAAATCAAGGAACTATTCATACGTTGTTGAATAGAAATAAGCAATTCAAATCATTGATAATTTTGTTATCATCCAAGTGTTCTCGAATGGGCCCATTCAAACGCGTAAACTATCACAATGTAATAAAAGAATCCATTCAAAAGGATTTACTAATTGAAATTCGGGAGTCGTTAGGACCTTTAGGCTCATCTCCTTCAATTGATCATTTTTATTTATTTTACCATTTAAAAACTCATAATCAGATCTTGTTAACAAACTATTTGCTACTTGATAATTTAAAACAGACTTTTCAAGCAATTAAATATTATTCAATGGATGAAAGCGGTCGAATTTATACTACTGATCCAGGCAGTAACATTATTTTCAACCCATTCCGTTTGAGTTGGTATTTTATCCGTCACAGTTGTTGCGAAGAGACCTCTCCAATAATAAGTCTTGGACAGTTTATTTGTCAAAATGTGTGTATAGACAAAAACAGACCGCACCAAAAATCTGGTCAAGTTCTATTAGTTCAAGGTGATTCTGTAGTAATACGATCAGCTAAACCTTATTTGGCCACCCCAGGAGCAACTGTTCATGGTCATTATGGGGAAATTTTTTACGAAGGAGACACATTAGTTACATTTATATATGAAAAATCGAGATCGGGTGATATAACGCAGGGTCTTCCAAAAGTGGAACAGGTGTTAGAAGTGCGCTCGATTGATTCAATATCGATAAATCTCGAAAAGAGGATTGAAGGTTGGAACGAATGTATAACAAGAGTTCTTGGAATTCCTTGGGGATTCTTGGTTGGTGCTGAGCTAACTATAGTGCAAAGTCGTATCTCTTTAGTTAATAAGATCCAAAAGGTTTATCGATCCCAGGGGGTGCAGATTCATAATAGGCATGTAGAGATTATTGTACGTCAAATAACATCAAAAGTTTTGGTTTCAGAAGACGGAATGTCTAACGTTTTTTCACCCGGAGAACTTATTGGATTGTTGCGAGCCGAACGAATGGGACGCGCTTTGGAAGAAACGATTTGTTACCGAGCAATCTTGTTGGGAATAACAAGAGCATCTCTCAATACTCAAAGCTTCATATCGGAAGCGAGTTTTCAAGAAACTGCTCGAGTTTTAGCAAAAGCAGCTCTACGGGGGCGTATCGATTGGTTGAAAGGTTTGAAAGAGAACGTTGTTTTGGGGGGGATGATACCTGGCGGGACCGGATTCAAAGGATTCGTGCACCCTTCAAAACAATACAACAAGATTCCTTTTGAAACAAAAAAAAAGAATCGATTTAATGGAGAAATGAGAAATATCTTGTTTTACCACAGAAAATTCTTTGAAGGGGGATAATCAAAGAATTTCCACGATACACCAGAACAATCATTTATCAGATTTCATGATTGCTAAGAAGGGATTCATTCCTTTCACTACTTTCTTTGATTTGGTGCATTCATTTGATTTAATAATAAAAAGAGAAATGTCTAGAAACGAATAGAATAGCTTGGGTCATGGCTCTACGTCCAATATAGGGTAGATCAGAAGGTTCCATGGGAACAATCTTTTATTTCAGTTCAGGGTTCCCCGTCTCTTAAAAAAAAAGGGGGGGGGGGGGGAGAAATGACAAGAAGATATTGGAACATCAATTTAGAACAGATGATGGGGGCGGGGGTTCATTTTGGTCATGGTACTAGGAAGTGGAATCCTAAAATGGGACCTTATATCTCTGCAAAGCGTAAGGGTATTCATATTACAAATCTAACTCGAACTGCTCGTTTTTTATCAGAAGCTTGTGATTTGGTTTTTGAGGCAGCAAGTAGAGGAAAACAATTCTTAATTGTCGGTACCAAAAATAAAGCAGCTGATTCAGTAGCATGGGCTGCAATACGGGCTCGGTGTCATTATGTTAATAAAAAATGGCTCGGCGGTATGTTAACGAATTGGTCTACTACAGAAACGAGACTTCATAAGTTCAGGGACTTGAGAATGGAACAAAAAACAGGGAGACTTAGCCGTCTTCCAAAAAGAGATGCAGCCGTGTTCAAAAGACAATTATCTCGTTTGCAAACATATCTGGGTGGGATTAAATATATGACAGGTTTACCCGATATTGTAATCATCGTCGATCAGCACGAAGAATATACAGCTCTACGGGAATGTATCGCTTTGGGAATTCCAACAATTTGTTTAATTGATACAAACTGTGACCCCAATCTAGCAGATATCTCAATTCCAGCGAATGATGATGCTATATCTTCAATTCGATTAATTCTTAACAAATTAGTAGTCGCAATTTGTGAAGGGCATTTTAGCTATATAAGAAATCCTTGATTAATAATACTAATAATACGATAAATAACTTACTTCGCAAATCCCATATATTTTTGAGTCGATTACTATTTCTAAATAAAAAAAATAAAAATAAATAAGCATAGCCGGGATATTATGTGATTAGTTAGTATTCAAAATAGTAATCTTAGAATAGTAATCTTAGTTGGTATTCAAAATATCTGATTCAAGTAGGTAAAGAGATGGTTGAATCAAAAGTGAATTTTTTTTAGAGGGTAATATGAATGTTCTAGTAAACACACTAACACTAAAAGGCTTGTACGATGTATCTGGTGTGGAAGTAGGCCAACATTTCTATTGGCAAATAGGTAGTTTCCAAGTTCATGGCCAAGTACTTATGACTTCTTGGGTTGTAATTGCTATCTTATTAGGTTCGGCCACTATAGCTGTTCGCAACCCACAAACCATTCCTAATTGGAGTCAAAATTTCTTCGAATATGTTCTTGAATTTATTCGAGATGTCAGTAAAACTCAAATTGGAGAAGAGTATGGTCCGTGGGTTCCTTTTATTGGAACTATGTTTCTATTTATTTTTGTTTCTAATTGGTCAGGAGCTCTTTTCCCTTGGAAAGTCATACAATTACCTCATGGAGAGTTAGCTGCACCCACGAATGATATAAATACTACTGTTGCTTTGGCTTTACTCACGTCAGTGGCATATTTCTATGCGGGTCTTACAAAAAAAGGATTAGGGTATTTCGGGAAGTATATTCAACCAACTCCAATCCTTTTACCGATTAACATCTTAGAAGATTTTACAAAACCTTTATCGCTTAGTTTTCGACTTTTTGGGAATATCTTAGCTGATGAATTAGTCGTTGTTGTTCTTGTTTCTTTAGTCCCTTCAGTGGTTCCTATACCTGTTATGTTCCTTGGATTATTTACAAGTGGTATTCAAGCTCTTATTTTTGCAACCCTAGCTGCGGCTTATATAGGTGAATCCATGGAGGGCCATCATTGAAATAGTCTTTTTGTTTTTTTTTTCAAAATAATAAATAACAATAGACGTTTGGCTCACGATAATTTACTTAAGGAATATACAACTACATCATATACGATAGAAAGGAATAGCAAAACCAAAAAAAGAAAGTACGATAGTAGATATTAGGATATTAGAGCGTTGCAAAAAAAGGGAAAGAGGCAAAAAAGATCTTTTTCCTAAAGTTATCTTCCGTCCACTTACTAGCATACCCCCCTCAACGAATATTCTATTTCTACCCCATTTCTTAGTTCTTAGCCTACTATTTATTCTATTATTTCAATTGGTTTGGTTGAAATAATAGAATGCTTGGAGTGTATGTGTAGGACATGTGAAAAAGGAGAAAAGAGCGAAGAATTCCCGTTTTAGTTGATTTTATTCACGGATTGGACAAACAAAACTAGTCAAAAATTAAAATAATAATAGGAAGTAGTTATATAGAATTTGAATAGCTAAAAAAAGTCAACTTTTGTAGATATTTCGAGAATTGATTCTCAAATCCTATCCTATTGAATCGAAGATAAACAGTTGGTTTACGCTATGGAAGAAAGACATGTATATGTGATATTAGATATTGCTGGGTATATATGAATTAAAGATAGATTCCTTTGACCTACTCCTCTCATTTTCAGCAATAGAAGTCCTTTTTTTTCCGTTTCCTTCTTACTGTGAATTCAATGAAAAAACCGATGAAATTACAAAAAAGATGTAAGAATTCAAATACCAGTTCGGAACCAAGAAATCGAAGTAGTTCTGATGATTCACTAATATAATACTATTATTTCAACTAGAAGTTCTTAGTTACTTCTACTGAATGAATCCTACGACGTAATAATTAAGTCATAATTCGTTGGATGGTTGTATCATTAACTATTTCTTTTTTTGGTACGAGGAACTTATCATGAATCCACTAATTTCTGCCGCTTCTGTTATTGCTGCTGGGTTGGCTGTAGGACTTGCTTCTATTGGACCGGGGGTTGGTCAAGGGACTGCCGCGGGTCAAGCTGTAGAGGGTATCGCGAGACAGCCTGAGGCGGAGGGCAAAATACGAGGTACTCTATTGCTTAGTCTAGCTTTTATGGAAGCTTTAACAATTTATGGACTGGTTGTAGCATTAGCCCTTTTGTTTGCGAATCCTTTTGTTTAATATTAGAAATATAAAATATATACTTATTGCCTTGGACTTGTCGTTTGATTTTTCAAATTATATCAAGATTTCATTTCCAGATTTCATTCCTAGAATTACGTAGTCGTTGACAAAATCAAATAACCTGCGGGAAGGTCGGATTTGCGGATGAGGAATTAGTATCCCGCCTCGCTTTTATCCTTCCCGTTCCTACTCCAAGAGAAACTAAGCCTTGAAACAGGAGGGTAGTTCACATAAATCAAATCCATTTCACAATTTCCCAATAGGAACAAGAAAGGACTAAATAAAAAAAAGGTGCGAAGTGATACAAAAATAACTCTAGTCAATTTTTTAGTCGATCTAGTTAGTCTATCCATAACGAGGAGATGATA